TCTATTTTCTATATAATCTCGAAAGAAAAAAACCTAAAACCTCGAACGGAAACGATAATCGAAATTACTAATTACAAGTTTTAAAAATCTAGTTATCTTTTAAAACCTAGTTAAAATAAATATTTTTTTGACTCATCTCGTTCTCCGTGTAGGATACCTCTTTTCTTTTTAGTCTCATTCGATAGATTAAATGAAGAAAACTGCTCTACTATTTAATCTAATGAGTTCAAATTTAAGTAAATTAAATTTTAATAAAGTAGAAAGGGGCGTATTCTAGGTTCTAAGGTCACTTAAAAAAAAAAAAAAGAATCAAACAACTTATTTTCAAATTTTTACATATTCATTCAAAAAAAGGTATATGTTTTGACTGAAGTTAGATAATAGAGTTATTTTTTTTTATGTATTATTTTTTTGATGATTAATTTCTTAAAGAGTTTTTCAATTAATCAGTTACGTGAATTCTGAATCCTGAGATAGTGCAGATGCCAAAGACGATGAATTGAGTTCTTTTTATCTTTCTCTATTTTTGTTCATACCACCTATAATGATTGATAATTCACAAATTTTCAATTGAATTTTTTTAATTCTTGGAACTATTTATCTTTCTATATTTCTTAAAAAAAATTTAATTGAAACTTAGGGAAGTACTTTAGAAACATATGTATAAAAAAACATATTTTATTGAGTCCCTTCATGCCTACTATAACTAGTTATTTCGGTTTTCTACTAGCAGCTTTAACTATAACCTCAGTTCTATTTATTGGTCTAAGCAAAATACGACTTATTTGAAATTAATTGAATGCAGATTTTTTTATAAAAAAGGATTTCGGTGATATTTCATATGTTCGATAGTTCCTTACCGTGTTAATTACCCAATTTTGGTCATTGAGATTCATCGGCAATACAGATTAAGAGCTAGGAATAGATAGTACCTCTCTTTTCTCCCTTTCAAAAATGAAAACAAAAGAAAATTGAAATGATTGAAGTTTTTTTATTTGGAATCGTCTTAGGTCTAATTCCTATTACTTTGGCTGGATTATTCGTAACTGCTTATTTACAATACAGACGTGGTGATCAGTTGGACTTTTGATTAATTAACATCTCGTTTTTTTTTACTGACCTCCTTCTTGCTTTCATATGCGGGAGGTCTAATTCAGATTGCTGCTCAATAATTTGCGAACAGTGGAATTTTGACACAATCTAATAAACAAGAGTGAAATCACGCTCTGTAGGATTTGAACCTACGACATTGGGTTTTGGAGACCCACGTTCTACCGAACTGAACTAAGAGCGTTTTTCTTGTTTTTTGTTTCTAAAAAACGGAAAGGCTAGAACGAAGACATTCTTTAACCCGAATAGATTTTGTACGTATATACTATATCATAGTATATCATAAATTTCCGAATTCTATGTATGTCCAATTTTATTAAAAAAAAAAAAAAAGATCAAAATAGATACCTCGTTACTGCTCTTCTGAGTAGTAATAGGTAGGGATGACAGGATTTGAACCCGTGACATTTTGTACCCAAAACAAACGCGCTACCAAGCTGCGCTACATCCCTTTCAATTGGTTTACAGTGTCATTGTAGAGAATTCCTGTCTTGTTTTCCACACCCTTCTTTTTTTTTTTTGGTATATCAAATTCATTTCTTATTTTTTTCTCATATCAGATAACAAAGATATAATTCAAAAATTTACTTTTTTTTACGATAATTCTCTCAATTTCAATTTTACATAAATAGGCGTTTCCGTTTTCAAATGGAATCTATCGGATCGTTCTAGTAGACAATATTTCAATTCTAATTTTGAAAGTGGGTGGGGGCAGAAGTTACGTATATAAATACAAGAACTTCTTAACTACATGTACATCTGTAGTTATATATATTACTATATATAATGTAATACAATAAAGAAGAAAGAAGGAGGATTTCAAATGCGAGATCTAAAAACATATCTTTCCGTAGCACCGGTACTAAGTACTCTATGGTTCGGTTCGTTAGCAGGTTTATTAATAGAGATTAATCGTTTATTTCCAGATGCATTAACATTTCCATTTTTTTCATTCTAGTTATTATATTAACATCAGAAAGGGGTGAAAAATTTAGAGATACAATCAACAATCGGGGACTAATTCCCCCCCCCACYTTTTCTAATTCATTCTAAAAAAATAATTAGAAAAAGTGGGGGGGGGGGGGTCATAAAAATGAGGGTTCAGGATCCAATTAAATTAGTAATAGAACGAAAAAAAGTGTTGCTAGGGAAAGAGTATCCTATGAGATACTTAAAAAAAAGACTGTACAAAGATTTTAAATATAGTTTTCACAAAATCATTGTATTGCTTATTATTTTTTTTTTATTTAATTACTAATTAAGATTCATTGCAACGAAATATTTCATAATTTTTTTTAGTTAACAGCTTCTATTTTTTTGGTTCTTGTTCTTTCTGGATCCTAAAATTAAAATAGAAGATTGAGGTGAATCATAAATCCAAAGGAGGTTTCATGGCCAAGGGTAAAGATGTTCGAGTAACAATTATTTTGGAATGTACCAGTTGTGTTCGAAATGATATTAAGAAAGAATCAGCGGGAATTTCCAGATATATTACTCAAAAGAATCGGCATAACACCCCTAGTCGATTGGAATTGAGAAAATTCTGTCCCTATTGTTATAAACATACAATTCACGGGGAAATCAAGAAATAGATCAAATTGAGTGCTTGTATGTCAACTTTTTTTTTAAGAACAGGAATAATGCTAGTATCTATATATTATTACATATATATAAATATAAACAAATAAATCAATAGAAAGAAATCTAATCCTATATTCTTAATTCTATATAGAAACTCTATCCTATATAGAAATAGAAATCGTTTTTATTTTGATCCGATCAAAATAGGATTTTAGAGATAAGGAATAAAAAAATTATGAATAAATCTAAGCGACTTTTTACTAAATCCAAGCGATCTTTTCGTAGGCGTTTGCCCCCGATCCAATCGGGGGATCGAATTGATTATAGAAACATGAGTTTAATTAGTCGATTTATTAGTGAACAAGGAAAAATATTATCTAGACGGGTGAATAGAGTTACTTTAAAACAACAACGATTAATCACTATTGCTATAAAACAAGCTCGTATTTTATCTTTGTTACCTTTTCTTAATAATCAGAAACAATTTGAAAGAAGTGAGTCGACCCCTAGAACTACTAGCCTTAGAACCAGAAAAAAATAGACTTATTCTTCAAGTGAATAACAGTTTCAATCTGAAGGAATTAAAAAAGAGATTAATATTTTGTTCGAAAAATCCAATCAAGAATCAAAATTTGATTGTTACGTCTGTGTCTGTCATAAAAAAAAAAAGAAAAGAATCGTCGAAAAGAAAAAAAATAACTCGTTTTTTAGCGACTATATACTCTCGTTTTGTTTTGACGACTTTTTTTTATAATACTAATTTCTACTCTACCTTCCCCGAGTTCATTCTCCTTAGAACTCTATTTCAAATATTTTCGTGGATTTCTTCCAATCCCCTTATTTTTTTATGTCATTCGAAATTGTATAAAGACAACTCCTATTTAATAGAGCTATTTGTGCAAGTATTTTCCGATTAAGAAGTAATTGCTTCTTGTACAGATTGTGTATGAATTGGTTATAACTATAGAATACCCCCATTTCGTGAATTACGGCATTTATTCGAGTGATCCATAAACGGCGAAAATCTCTTTTTCTTTTACCCCTATCCCGATGAGCCGAAACTAAAGCTCTTATTCTTTGTTGAGTCATAGTTCGTGTAAGTCGTGAATGAGCCCCTCGAAAGCTTGATGCAAATAAACGAAGTTTTGTTCTACGCCTCCGAGCTATATATCCGCGTTTAATTCTAGTCATTGAATAAATCAAACTTTGATGAATAACTAATTCTTTTTTTAGTTATTCTTTTCCCCTTAGTCTATTAATAACCAAACGAATTATTCCAATGTATAAAAAAAAATTCCAATGGCTTTTGCTACTCTAACCTTCCCCACCACTATTTTTTGCTAGGTATTTTCCTTTACTGTGAAAGGATAAATTGCCTTGATATTTGATATAAAAAAAAAGAATAACTACAAAAAGTAGTAAATAGAATTGGATAAATAGTGGGTTCCATCGTTTCTATGGTTACTTCTAAAACGGTGAGGTCCTCTCTATACACCGGAGCTCCTTCTTTTAATTAAAAAATACTTTTGGTAACTTGTACAATTCACATTCTTTGGCTCTACCCCATGAATATTCCAGTAATAGGTCTTTCACAATGAGATCCACTTTATACAGTAACGGTATTTCATTTTGAAAATTGATTTGGTCATTTACCCTGTTAGTCCGTTCTTTTCTTTCAAGAGTGGAATCTTTTTTCTAAAAAATGGAATTTCCCCCGCTTAATGGATAATCATTTGTTATCATTGGGGGTTTTCTAAAAAATGGAGTTGATTGGATTTGCACCAATGTAAACCATAAGTTTTAGACACAATAGAATATATGAACGTTCTATATTTTTTAAATAATGAATCGAGTTCCTCCATTCTATTTTATTCACAGGTACTAATCCTTGATATTTCAAAAAGAATTTCCTTTTTGTGTCTCAGTCTATGATCTAAACGAGTCGCACATACACCCGAGTACATGTTCCTTGTCGCTGAGGGCATCCCCGAAGCGCTGGGGATTTCGTGACATTTCGGATTGGCTGTCTTGTATTTCTAATAAGTTGTTTAATGGTTGGCATACGGAATCATATAAATAATGGGCTGGTTTAGATTAGTTCTAACCGGCTAATTCTGAATTACTGCTCTTCAAGATTCTCTTCAATATTTTTTTTATATTGAAGAGAATATGAAACTAAACCTTTAATCTAAAAATATATAAAATTAGAAACTGTAGATTTGCATGAAATCGCTCCTATTTTTTATTGAACCGCTACAAGATCAACAATTCCATGAGCTTGGGCTTCTGTTGCTGACATAAAAACATCCCTTTCCATGTCTTCGGATACAACCCATATAGGTTTCCCCGTTCTTTGTACATAAACCCTTGTGATGGTTTCGCGAAGTTTTAGTAGTTCTTCCGCTTCCAAGATAAATTCTCCCGTTTGTGCCTCATAAAACGAACTAGCGGGTTGATGGATCATTACCCTGATGATATAATAGAAAAGGTTTTTCTATTTCGCAGAATGAGGCGGGATAACCAAAACCAAAAAAACAGAGAAAATTGAATAACCGTACAGGCTTTTTTTGTGCATTGCATACGGCTCCACAATGGAATTGACTTTTTTGACCTTTACTTTTGGCGAAAGAAAACAAAATATAGGTTGTATTATACGCAGATCCAGAAATCATCCAATTACCATCCTTCTTTTTTTTTGTAGGAGTTAAAAAAATACTATGATGGTTCCGTTGCTTTATATATCATTTTTTTGATTCGTCTATGATTCAGCAATCCCAAAGTGTCTTTTTTTTTATATAAATTTTGTAAATAAGCTTCCGGTGTGAAAACAAAGTTTGTGACGCTGAAATGTGCCCGAATAGGTAAGATATCATTTGAAATACCCCTTCCTTATCTCATACTACTCTTTCAATATATAATCTAATTTTTTTTAATCTAAAAAATTTCATATCGAATTCGAAGTGCCATGCTATTATTACTTAACTAACTCATATTTCAGATGGCGAAGGCATAGTATTTTTTTTCTCCAAAATAAAAAAACTCATTGGCGCCAAGCGTGAGGGAATGCTATACGTTTGGTAATTGCTCCTCCGACCAGGATAAAGGATGCTATTGAAGCGGCCAATCCCATGCATATTGTCTGTACATCGGGTCGCACAAATTGCATAGTATCATAAATAGCCATTCCAGATATTACCCATCCACCAGGAGAGTTTATAAACAAATAAAGATCTTTGGTATCCTTTTCTATACTGAGATATATCATAAGACTAATAAGTTGATTCGAGATTTCGGTATCAACCTCTTGGCCTAAAAAAAATAATCTTTCTCGATAAAGTCGGTTGATTAGGATAAAATTTTATTCCTTAGGAGCCGTACAGGCACCTTTTGATGCATACGGTTCAACAAAAATTGTGAAAAAATCAATGTGTCGATTCCAACTTCCCCTTTTTTCATAGAAGGTTTTTCTTTCTAACTTATAACGGAAGGGCTTGCTCCCAAAAGTAAAAGAAAAATTAAGTTTTGGCGCCTTTTACCTTTTATTAGATATTATAATCCTATAATAAAACGATTGATTAAGCCTGTCAGACTCACTTGATTCATTGATATATTTTTTTTTCATCGAGATTCAGTTGAAATGGCGATGGTTTTTTCTTGTTCCTGAACGGGCTTCTTCCTTTTTTTATTCCATTTTTTAGGTTTATGCTCTACCCCGAGTAAAAGGAAAAATTTGCCCGATTTTGATTTGCACATATAGGACAAATGAACCAAATACCGCGTCTTTTTTTACTACTCCTTCTTTTTTTTTCAATTAATTTCTTTCACATGTCTTCTGTCAAAAAGTCAACAAATTTTGAATTATATTATTTGATTTGAGCAACAGTTTTAGATCACCCTGTTTCAATTTTTTTATAGAATTTTTTATCATAATTTTGCATATCATATAAGTAGTAATTATAAAAATATTATATATTAATTATCAATTGGGTTTTTGCTAAACGGAGCCTGGATACTTCATTTTATTAGTCCGATCACGTAAACCATAAAAAAAATTTGATAATCTAATATCAATCTAAATACTCCCTGCATTTAATTCCACTTTATTTTTTGCGCTTCGCGTTACAAATTTTTGATAATTCAATCAATCTTTTTGAGCGAAACAGAGGATATCTCGATCGAGGGAGAAAATGGGGAAATCCCATATAGCCCAATATATCTGACAAGTCGCACTATATGTCAACCCAAGATGTATCTCCTTCTCCAGGACTTCGAAAAGGTACTTTTGGAACGCCAATAGGCATGAAATGAAAAAAAAAGAGAATGAAGTTCTCTATTTCACTTTGATGTGGAAACGTAAGATTGGGGTTTCGGTTTTTAATACTATTATCCTTTTTTCCTACTTTATTAATCATATTTAAATTAATGATATTTACTACATAAGTTGAATAAGCTAAAATAAAATATAAAATAAAAGTAAAGTAAGAGAGAATGAATAAAACTAAAGGAAATTTTTTACGAACGGGCTTCTGACTGATCAACAACAATAGCTATCTTGGTTCATATAAAATAGGATTCACCCCCATTGCGTATTGGTACTTATCGGATATAGAATAGATCCGCTTCCCTTTTTTCCTATGAATCGAATTGTTCCATTATTACTAACAGAATAGAACAAATATTAATCCTTTCTCCGAAATAATTACCTAAAAAGGGGGGGTACGTGGCATAGTTTTTTCCAATGCAATAAAGTTACATAGTGTCTATTTTTCGTTGATAAAGGGGTATTTCCATGGGTTTGCCTTGGTATCGTGTTCATACTGTTGTATTGAATGATCCCGGTCGTTTACTTTCTGTTCATATAATGCATACTGCTCTGGTTGCTGGTTGGGCCGGTTCGATGGCTCTATATGAATTAGCAGTTTTTGATCCCTCCGACCCCGTTCTTGATCCAATGTGGAGACAAGGTATGTTCGTTATACCTTTCATGACTCGTTTAGGAATAACCAATTCGTGGGGCGGTTGGAATATTACAGGAGGGACTATAACGAATCCGGGTCTTTGGAGTTACGAAGGGGTAGCCGGAGCACATATCGTGTTTTCTGGCTTGTGCTTCTTGGCAGCTATTTGGCATTGGGTATATTGGGATCTAGAAATTTTTTGTGATGAACGTACAGGAAAACCTTCTTTGGATTTGCCCAAGATTTTTGGAATTCATTTATTTCTTTCAGGAGTGGCTTGCTTTGGTTTTGGCGCATTTCATGTAACAGGATTATATGGTCCTGGAATATGGGTATCCGACCCTTATGGACTAACCGGAAAGGTCCAACCCGTAAACCCGGCGTGGGGCGTGGAGGGTTTTGACCCTTTTGTTCCGGGAGGAATAGCCTCTCATCATATTGCAGCAGGGACGTTGGGTATATTAGCGGGCCTATTCCATCTTAGTGTTCGTCCGCCTCAACGTCTATACAAAGGATTACGTATGGGCAATATTGAAACCGTCCTTTCCAGTAGTATTGCTGCTGTCTTTTTTGCAGCTTTTGTTGTTGCTGGAACTATGTGGTATGGTTCTGCAACTACTCCCATCGAATTATTTGGTCCTACTCGTTATCAATGGGATCAGGGATACTTTCAACAAGAAATATATCGAAGAGTTAGTGCTGGACTGGCTGAAAATCAAAGTTTATCAGAAGCTTGGTCTAAAATTCCGGAAAAATTAGCTTTTTATGATTATATTGGTAATAATCCAGCAAAAGGGGGGTTATTCCGAGCGGGTTCAATGGACAATGGGGATGGAATAGCTGTTGGATGGTTAGGACACCCCGTCTTTAGAAATAAAGAAGGGCGTGAACTTTTTGTACGCCGTATGCCTACTTTTTTTGAAACATTTCCGGTTGTTTTGGTAGACGGAGACGGAATTGTTAGAGCCGACGTCCCGTTTAGAAGGGCAGAATCAAAATATAGTGTCGAACAAGTAGGTGTAACTGTTGAGTTTTATGGTGGTGAACTCAATGGAGTGAGTTATAGTGATCCCGCAACTGTGAAAAAATATGCTCGACGGGCTCAATTGGGTGAGATTTTTGAATTAGATCGTGCGACTTTGAAATCCGATGGTGTTTTTCGTAGCAGTCCAAGAGGTTGGTTTACGTTTGGACATGCTTCGTTTGCTCTACTTTTCTTCTTTGGACACATTTGGCATGGTGCTAGAACCCTCTTCAGAGATGTTTTTGCTGGTATTGATCCAGATTTGGATGCTCAAGTGGAATTTGGGGCATTCCAAAAACTTGGAGATCCAACTACAAAAAGACAAGCAGTCTGATGCAACATTGCTTTTTTTCTTCTAGTTTCTGTTTGCGATTTTATTTAATAGGTAGGGTACTGTAGGAATCTTAATTTAAATCGCTGCCGTTTCTTTGACTCTTTTTCTTTCTTTCTTTATCCAGAGGGATACTCCCAAGTAAACAAAACAGGTATGAAAGCTATAATTGTAAACCACGATCAAATTTATGGAAGCATTGGTTTATACATTTCTCTTAGTATCCACTTTAGGGATAATTTTTTTCGCTATTTTTTTTCGGGAACCACCTAAAATTTCAACTAAAAAATGAAATAATTTGGCATTATCTTCATTGACGTAATCAGCCTCCAAATATTTGGAGGCTGATTACGTCAACTAGTCCCCGTGTTCCTCGAATGGATCTCTTAGTTGTTGAGAGGGTTGCCCAAAGGCAGTATATAGAGCATACCCAGTAAAACTTACAAGTAACCCAGATATAAAGATGGCGACTAGGGTTGCTGTTTCCATTATTATAGAATTGAAAGACCACAATGGATCTATGCTAAGATCATTTATTTACAACGGAATGGTATACAAAGTCAACAGATCGTAATGAATACAAAATAAGATTTATGGCTACACAAACTGTTGAGGATAGTTCTAGATCTGGTCCAAGAAGCACTACTGTAGGGAAGTTATTGAAACCATTGAATTCCGAATATGGTAAAGTAGCTCCTGGATGGGGGACGACCCCTTTGATGGGTGTTGCAATGGCTTTATTTGCGGTATTCCTATCTATTATTTTGGAGATTTATAATTCTTCTGTTCTATTGGATGGAATTTCAGTGAATTAGACTGAAAAGAATCTTGAAGTTCTAGCTTTTAGCTCGATACAAAAAAGTAAAGTATATAGGTCTAACAATTTTAGCCTATTCTTCTTTGGTAGTTCGACCGCGAAATTTTTTTTTTGCATTGTATATTTCCGGAATATGAGTGTGTGACTTGTTAGAATTGACCCTATGGGTAGTACAGAGAATGGGGTCTGTCATCTTTATCAAGATGGTTTTACTTCGTCGGATATTCATTTGAGTATCTGGAGCACGAAACAGATCAAATAGATCACAAAGTATTCGAACTATGATTCATACTTAATACTCAGACCTCGTAGCCGGACTTCTTTCCGTTCTATCTTATAAACTTTAATAAATCAAAATATTTTTCTGCTTTTAAACTCTTATTTGGATCAAAGGACAAACGCTTCTTTGGATTTTATGTTTTTAGTCATTATAGCTATTTTTTTGATTGAATAAGTGATGATCCAATGGTTCTCACTCAGTGAACTTTGGACTTTGAAGGTTTCATTGAATTATCGTGGTTCTCGTATGAATCTGAGGTTTCAATTGATTAGTTACGTAGGGTCTTAACAAGAGAATTCCTATCAATAATAAAGAAAACAAGAAGAAATCCCCATCCCCGTTCCATACAAATACAAAAAAAAAAAGACAATAAAGATAGGTAATCTAGAAGATTCAAGAGGCCTGTAACGATCAACACAACATAAAGACGAATGAGCTTACTTGATTTTTTGGCATTTAACCACAAAGAAGAGCTTTCGCATTTTGATTCTTTCATATCTTTAAATAATATTGAATGAGAGAGAAGTTTAAAACTTTATATTCCATATCCGTTTCAATCAGTATTTGGGTCTTTTTTTTGTTTGAGCTGTACGAGATGAAATTCTCATATACAGTTCTTTGAGGGGGAGTAACCTTGGTTTACCTATCTCAATAAAGTTTATGATTGGTTCGAAGAACGTCTTGAGATTCAGGCGATTGCAGATGATATAACTAGTAAATATGTTCCTCCGCATGTCAACATATTTTATTGTCTAGGCGGAATTACCCTTACTTGTTTTTTAGTACAAGTAGCTACGGGATTTGCTATGACTTTTTATTACCGTCCAACTGTTACTGAAGCTTTTGCTTCTGTTCAATATATAATGACTGAAGCTAACTTTGGTTGGTTAATCAGATCAGTTCATCGATGGTCGGCAAGTATGATGGTCCTAATGATGATCCTGCACGTATTTCGTGTATACCTCACCGGTGGTTTTAAAAAACCTCGCGAATTAACTTGGGTTACTGGTGTGGTTCTGGGTGTATTGACCGCATCTTTTGGTGTAACAGGTTATTCTTTACCTTGGGATCAAATTGGTTATTGGGCAGTCAAAATTGTAACAGGTGTACCTGACGCTATTCCGGTAATAGGATCACCTCTTGTAGAATTATTACGCGGAAGTGCTAGTGTTGGACAATCCACTTTAACTCGTTTTTATAGTTTACACACTTTTGTATTACCTCTTCTTACGGCCGTCTTTATGTTAATGCATTTCCTAATGATACGTAAGCAAGGTATTTCTGGTCCCTTATAAATAATATAGATTCTAGATATTTGTAATTACTTATTACTTGGTGAAGTAACGGTAGTATTTTATTGCTATAAATATGGATTATTAAAAAAATAAGACATGTATTTGGATATTTCCCTTCAACTGCACAATATTTTATTATTTTTTTGACATAAAAAGTTGAAGGGAATTCTATGAAGAGATAATGGATTATGGGAGTGTGTGACTTGAACTATTGATCGGGCCGTGCAGAAATATGACTTTATCTGCTACATTGGAATTCACAACCAAATGTGTCTTTGTTCCAACCACTGTGTAAGCCCCATACAGGGGATAGGCTGGTTCACTTGAAGAGAATCTTTTCTATGATCATACCCGACGATGTCGTGGATGAGTGGGCTCCGTAAAATCCAGTAGATTAAGGGATGGAACATAATCCTGATTATGTTTTTAGCTATTTTTGACTAAAAAAAAAAAAGAAAATAATTAATAGTATGTAAATGCATTCATTTTCTCTGCATCGACTCGATTTATGATACTATCGGAGTGAATACAGGATCTAATGAAGAGTAGAGGGTAGACTCCATTAGTAACAAGTAAATCCTTTGTATTTGAAAAATCTCGATATAATTTTTGAGATTAAGGACGAGGTATGAGACGATCCAGAAAGCACTTAATCATGATCAACTTTTTAAGCTTACGTGGGTGTTGAGCATTTACCTGTAAGAATGGAATTTCTGGCAATCTTTAGTTGCAATAACTTTGGAATCAAATAATTCTTTTTTTACATATTAAATACTTGTAGATAACATATATATATTTTGTATGTATTAATTTAGTTTGGTTAATTCTTGCTCGAGCCGGATGATGAAAAATTATCATGTCCGGTTCCCTCGGGGGATGGATCCATAAGAATTCACCTATCCCAATAACAAAAAAACCAGATTTGAATGATCCTGTATTACGAGCTAAATTAGCTAAAGGTATGGGTCACAATTATTACGGGGAACCCGCATGGCCCAACGACCTTTTATATATTTTTCCAGTAGTCATTCTTGGTACCATTGCCTGTAACGTAGGCTTAGCGGTTTTAGAACCATCAATGATTGGTGAACCTGCGGATCCTTTTGCAACTCCTTTGGAAATATTACCTGAATGGTATTTCTTTCCTGTATTTCAAATACTTCGTACAGTGCCTAACAAATTATTGGGTGTTCTTTTAATGGTTTCAGTACCAGCGGGATTATTAACCGTACCCTTTTTGGAAAATGTTAATAAGTTTCAAAATCCATTTCGTCGTCCAGTAGCGACAACCGTCTTTTTGATTGGCACCGCGGCGGCCCTGTGGTTAGGTATTGGAGCAACATTACCAATTGATAAATCTCTAACTTTAGGTCTTTTTTAATGAAATTTATTCAATTGTAAAATAAAAGACGTGGGTATCTAGGGAGTAGTCATTTCCAAATGAATTCTCCCTAGATACATATCTAATTAATTTAATTAATTAAAATGGGTTCGACTGGAAAATCTAAATTACGTTGAAGGTTTAAAATCTATTTCAATTTCAAATTGACTTTTTAGTCAATTTTTTTTTTGAAATGCTTTTTCTATTTTTTTTCTAGAATGTCTAATATCTTTTTTACATCTTCTACGTGAAAATGTTCAATTTTGATAAGGTCTTCTTGACTGTTATTCAAAAGGTCCAATAATGTATGTATATTGGACTTTTTGAGACAATTGTAGATTCTGGGAGGCAATTCTAATTGGTCAATAAAAATATATTGAAAGGCTAGTTCTTTTTTTTTTTTTCTTAGGTTAACTAATCTATTATGAAAAGGAAAAAAGGGTAAAGTAACTTGATGTTGGTTGTTCTCTAAATAGAACCTTTCTTCTTCTACATGTAGAAAAGGAATAAATAAATTAATCAAATTCCGGGAGGCTTCATGAAGTGCTTCTTTAGGAGTTAAACTTCCATTTGTCCATATTTCTAGAAAAAGAATCTCTTGTTTTTCATTCCCATTCCCATAAGAATGAATACTATGATTCGCGTTTTGAACAGGCATGAATACAGCATCTATAGGATAACTTCTGTCTTCAAAGTTATTTGACATTTTTAGACTATATCCGCGATTCCTCTCGATTTTTAATCCAATACACAAATCTATTGGTTCCGTTAAGGTAGCTATATGCTGTGTATTATCAATGATTTCCACAGAGGGCGGTAAAATTATGTCTCGAGCAGTTATATATCCAGGACCTTGGACACAAATAAGCGCGTTGCGCGTTCCATATAGATTACTTCTTAATACAATCTCGTTCAAATTCATTAAAATTTCATGTACTGATTCTTGAATACCTACTATGTTAGAATAGTCATGTGGTATGTTCTCAGATTTTGCACGTGTAATACATGTTCCTTCTATTTCGCCAAGTAAAGCTCTTCGCATCGCAATGCCTATTGTGTCGGCTTGACCTTTCATAAGTGGAGACAGAATAAAGCGTCCATAATAAAGACGCTTACTGTCTCTTCTTGATTCAACACACTTCCACTGTAGTGTCCGAGTAGATACTTTGACTTTCTCTCGAACCATAGTAATTTTATTTGATCAGATCATTGAATCATTTATTTCTCTTGAAACCCGTTCAGCCTTTATTTAGTTCTATACACGTCTTTTTTTAGGGGGTCTACAACCATTATGTGGCATAGGGGTTACATCTCGTACGAAACTTAAAAGTATACCGCTTCTACGAATAGCTCGTAATGCTGCATCTCTTCCGAGTCCAGGGCCTTTTATCCTTACTTCAGCTCGTTGCATACCTTGATCCACTACTGCTCGAATAGCATTTCCTGCTGCGGTTTGGGCAGCAAAAGGTGTTCCTCTTCTTGTACCCCGGAATCCACAAGTACCTGCGGAGGACCACGAAATCACCCTACCCCGTACATCTGTAACGGTCACAATGGTATTGTTGAAACTTGCTTGAACATGAATAACTCCCTTTGGTATTCTACGTACATTTTTACGTGAACCACTACGTGTATTTTTACGTGAACCAATTCTTAATATAGGTTTTGCCATATTTTTTCATTTCACAAGAAATATATGGATATATCCATTTCATGTCAAAACGGACCTTTTTTTTTTTTTTGCCAGCTCCTTGGAAGTGCCTTTTCCTTTACTTTAGTTCCTTTAGTAAGATTATCCTTGTCTTTGTTTATGCCTCGGGTTGGAACAAATGACTATAATTCGTCCCCTCCTACGGATTAGTCGACACTTTTCACAAATTTTACGAACGGAAGCCCTTATTTTCATAGTTGTTATTCCTTAATTCTGTGAATATATTTATTGGTGGACGAAAAAAAGGTTTCTTGATATTTTTGAATCTTGAATTGTATCTTCGTAAAAGGAATGTTGAAATTGAAAAAACCACTTACTCATTTGAATCCTTGTTATGGAGTCTAGAAAATGGCTGCCCCCGGATTAACTTATACCTAAGAACTTACTCAAAATTTTACTTTTTTCTCCTATAGGTATACCTATACAAAAATATGTCGAATCCTTTCAGAAGCATGACCTAAAATAAAAAAAAATCTTTAGTATCTAAAAAAAGCGAACCATGCCGTTTGAAAGTTAGTCAGAAAGAAAACTTTCATTAATTCATTTTTTTCTTTAATTTTAAACATCCGAAACTTTTTTGAGCAAGGGTGATATTACACAATCCCCTTTTTTTTTCACAAATCGTAAGTTCCGGATATCCAATTTTTATATTAGAAGGATTACCATATATAACACAAAATTTCTCCGCCGATTCTTTTTAGTCGAGCTTCTCGGTCTGTCATTATACCTTGAGAAGTCGAAAGGATTACAATTCCTATTCCGCCTAAAATTCGTGGAATTCGTTGAGAGTTAGAATAGATTCGTAGACCCGGTCGACTTATTCTCTTTAAATTGAAAATCGTTTTATAGGATTCTTTCTTATTTCGTCTGTGTCTTAGGGTTAAAATAAAAAAATATTGGTTGTTTTCGCGATGTTTCCTTACGTTTTCGATAAAACCCTCTCGTAAAAGGATTTTCACAATGCTTTCGGTGATGTTAGTCGATCCTATCCGAACCGTTCCTTTTCTATTCATGTCAGCATTTCGTATAGAGGTTATTAGATCAGCAATAGTGTCTTTCCCCATGATAAGTTAAAATTCCTTATTGTTCTATAATTTTGATATAATCAACATGTTCTTTTTCTTTTATTTATATATAGATATAGACGAATTATATATTAATATATGAATGAAATTCTTAATATTTTATTATTAAGGGTATATGCGTGATACACAATCTATTAATTAATTTTATTTCAATACCATTTTTTTTAATCCTATACTAACTATCGATATTTAGATCTTATAATACCTCAGGAGCTAATGAAACTATTTTAGTAAAGTTTAATTGTCTCAATTCCCGTGGGATCGCCCCAAAAACTCGAGTTCCTTTTGGATTTCCTTCTTGATCAATGACAACTGCGGCATTGTCATCATATCGTATTATCGTCCCATTGTTCCGTTTGAGTTCTTTACAAGTACGTACAATTACAGCTCTAATCACTTCTGATCTTTCTAGAGGAGTATTTGGTATTGCTTCCTTGATTACAGCAACAATAACGTCACCAATATGAGCATATCGGCGATTACTAGCTCCTATTATTCGAATACACATCAATTCTCGAGCCCCGCTGTTGTCTGCTACATTCAAATAGGTTTGTGGTTGAATCATATCATTTTTTTTTTATCTCTTCTTTTAATGCAAAGGACGAAGTAAAAAAATATTGTTTATCAAAAAAAGAAAACTTATAATCTTTTTATCCTTAAATGTTATTTAGCTTTTTCATTCTATATTCCTATTCAGAAATAATGAATTGGGTTTTTATAGGCATTTTTGATGCCGCTATTGAAATAGCTTTTCTGGCTATATTTTCGGGTACACCACCCATTTCATAAAGGATTTTACCTGGTTTAACCACAGCTACCCAATACTCAGGGGATCCTTTCCCAGAACCCATACGCGTTTCCGCAGGTCTTACTGTAACTGGTTTGTCTGGAAATATACGTACCCAAATTTTTCCACCACGTCGTACATTTCGTGTCATTGCTCGTCGCCCTGCTTCTATTTGTCTAGATGTGATCCAAGCGGGTTCAAGTGTTTGAAGAGCATATCTGCCAAAACAAATACGATTCCCACGAGAAGATATTCCTTTTAGTCTTCCTCGATGTTGTTTACGAAATCTGGTTCTTTTTGGGTTATAGTTGATGGGTTTTTTCTATTCCATCTCTACTACAGAACTGAACGTGAGAGTTTCTTCTCATCCAGCTCCTCGCGAATAAAAGGACTAAAAAAGTTTGTATTAAGATATAGATCTAGTTAATGATTAATTCTATTAATCGTGGTCTTTTTTGAAATTTCATCTGACTCTTCTAAATTTGTGTATGTCTTTTTCGAAATCGAATCCAAGATGAATTCGATTTATTTAAAAATAACGTAATATCATCATCTCGAATGTCGTTTTTGTTAGAGTTAGAATATTCTAACAAATCCTTATTTTCGTTTATCTTTTTAATTTTTTTTTTCAAATAAAAAAATTAAAAATTTTTCGCCGGCGAATATTTACTCGTTCAATATCTATTTAAGTTTGATGTTTATCTCACGAGGTCTCAGAATAAAAATCAGAATAGATAATAAAGTTTCTGGTTTATTCCGCCATCCTGTCCAATGAATTACTAAGATTTTTTTTCATATAGAATCCTCTATATTCATGGGTTCCGTCGTTCCCACCGCTTCTTGATTAATCATTAGGCCCGAATTCTACAATGGAGCTCTTATATGAAATTTGTAATTTCATTTTTTAATTTGTTTTTGAGTCAATTTTCTCAGTTTTTATTGGCTCAAGGCTCTTAAATTTTTTTTGTTTTCGGAACAGATTTATCTAATTATTATGAATCTGTATTGATGCTTTATTACATTGCTTTTCTTACAGTGACCTCATAGACTTTCCAAATTGGAATTATATATCATTAATATTCAATTTTTTCTCTCTTTCTTTCATCCTTCCATTTATCCGCATACTTTTCGATTACCTTT